TGATAGAAATTCATTTTTCTTTTCCTGTCGCTATGATTTTGATGTTCGATGAATGAGCCTGTGGTAATGCTTTTACCTCTATATCTATGTCGCATATTTTATGTCGCAGGCGCCCATCCAGTCTAGAAACAAGCACTAATGAGAAAAAGAAAACTGTACTAAAGAAAACCTAGGATATCTATCCAAAATTTTTTAAAAAAGACATATTAGGGCTATACGGATTCGAACCGTAGACCTTCTCGGTAAAACAGATCAAACGGATTATTATCGAAATGATTCGAACTGTTTCAAAGACCCAACATGCATTTTTTTGCATTGGGCTCTTTCATAAACTGATTTCAAAATCAGTTAGTCCACCATAGTTTTTCTTTACGGAAAGATAATGAGATGGCTCCCTGTGCTCTGATTGATTATTTGTATTATGATCTATCTAGGAGCAATACCAAAGTGTTTCAAAGGAGGATTACCTTGACTTAGGTTTGCCTCCGGCCTAAATTAAATCAACCTAAGTGAAATGGAGTCTCTATCGTTCCACTGCAAGAGTTAACTATGAGACTTCATACACCTTAAAGTTCATAGAACGAGAAGAAATTTTTTGGAGGCCCTTATCCTCATTCTGCCTAGCATTTAGTGGGCTGGATATTTACCTTATCAACTAGCAAATCCATAAGGGTTCCATTTGATTAGGCACCTGAATTGGCACCTGAATCCGACTGAACCGACTATTTGTCAGGCTACTGTTCTCCTATTCTCTCGAATCTATGAAGTAAGACATTGATTTTGCAATAAGATCAATTATGTTCATTGCATAATAAGCTCCTTTGAAAAGCATTGGCGCACGTGTAAACGAGTTGCTCTACCGAACTGAGCTATAGCCCTTATCAGAGATATCTTAACATATAGATAATTTCTTGTCAAGATGAATATTCTCTAATGCCAGAGGATATCCTTTTTATCTGTATCTGTTTAGTATATAACAGACCAATAACGAAGCGGTATTGCTTAGAAAAGTGATTCAATATTGCTTAGAAAAGTGATTCAATATATAATCGATCGAAGTAATGAGTCTTCCTTTGTGGTGATAAATTGCCTACTTAACTCAGTGGTTAGAGTATTGCTTTCATACGGCGGGAGTCATTGGTTCAAATCCAATAGTAGGTAAGTAGGTAGAAAAATTACTAGATAGCATTGGACTTACTTCGCTTCGCTATCTAATAACTTTTTCTACCCCTCTTCCCTTTTTCTTTGTATCAACTATAAACCCTTGGATTGTTTTCAATTGGAGGGGGGAATCCAATTGACAGCCTCGATTCGTACCCTAGCTCGTCTGAGAGCTAGCTTTGCTTCAACTAATTCTTTCGTACCCTCAGCTTTACTCAAGTTAGCTTCGGCTATTTCAAGTGCCTGTTGAGCTTCTTTCGGATCAATATCACTACCTAGTTCCGCATCATTTCCTAAAATTATGATCTCATTATTAACTATTCTCGCAAAACCGCTCCACAGAACCGCCGTTAACCATTGGTCGTTGAGGAGGCGTATTCTCAAAGGACCCATATCTACTGCTGTGTTAATGGGGGCGTGGTTTGGTAATACGCCAATTTGGCCACTATTAGTGGATAAAATGATTTCTTTCACTTCACAATCCCAAATAATTCGCTTAGGAGTCAGTACATAAAGATTTAATTTCATTTCTTCGATTTGTTCTCCTCTTCTAAGGTTATAGCTTTCGTGCTAGCTTCATCGATGTTACCCACCAAATAAAAAGCTTGTTCGGGTAGGCCGTCTAATTCTCCGGAAAGGATTAGTTGAAATCCCCTAATAGTTTCTGCAAGACCAACATACTTTCCTGGAGAACCGGTAAAAACTTCTGCAACAAAGAACGGTTGTGATAAGAAACGCTCTATTTTTCTTGCTCTTGCTACAGTTAAACGATCCTCTTCTGATAATTCATCCAACCCAAGAATAGCGATAATGTCCTGAAGTTCTTTGTAACGTTGTAAAGTTTCCTTAACTCTTTGCGCAGTTTCATAATGTTCGTTGCCAACGATCCGAGGCTGTAACATAGTTGAGGTTGAATCTAAAGGATCTACTGCTGGATAAATACCCTTGGAAGCTAATCCTCTGGAAAGTACGGTAGTAGCATCCAAATGTGCAAATGTTGTCGCAGGAGCAGGGTCGGTCAAATCGTCCGCGGGTACATAAACTGCTTGAATCGAAGTTATAGATCCCTTTTTAGTAGAAGCAATTCTTTCTTGCAAAGAACCCATTTCTGTACTAAGAGTAGGTTGATAACCCACTGCAGAGGGCATTCTCCCTAATAAAGCAGATACCTCCGACCCTGCTTGAACAAAACGAAAGATATTATCGATGAATAAAAGCACGTCTTGCTTATTAACATCTCGGAAATATTCTGCCATAGTTAGGGCAGTTAAACCAACTCTCATACGAGCTCCCGGTGGTTCATTCATTTGGCCATAGACTAGAGCTACCTTTGATTCCTCAATATTTTTTTCATTAATTACTCCGGATTCCTTCATTTCCATATAAAGATCATTTCCTTCACGAGTTCGTTCTCCTACTCCACCAAATACGGATACGCCCCCATGAGCTTTAGCAATGTTATTGATTAATTCCATGATGAGTACTGTTTTACCTACTCCAGCCCCCCCAAAGAGTCCTATTTTTCCTCCACGTCGATAAGGAGCTAAAAGATCGACGACCTTAATACCTGTTTCAAAGATGGATAATTTCGTATCTAACTCGATAAAGGCAGGCGCAGATCTATGAATAGGGAACGTCGCACTACTATCTACAGGACCCAAATTGTCAACAGGCTCCCCAAGAACGTTGAAAATTCGTCCGAGAGTAGCTCCACCGACCGGAACACTGAGAGGAGCTCCCGTGTCAATGACTTCCATTCCTCTCATCAACCCGTCTGTAGCACTCATAGCTACAGCTCTAACTCGATTATTTCCTAATAATTGTTGTACCTCACAAGTCACATTAATTTGCTTATCGGAAGTGTCTCTACTCTGGACTACCAAGGCGTTATAAATATAAGGTAACTTGCCTGGGGGAAAAGTGACATCCAGCACGGGTCCAATAATTTGATCGATACGACCTGCACTTTTTTCATCAATTGTGGAAACCCCGGGACGAGAAGTAGTAGGATTGGTACTCATAATTATCACATAATAAAAAAAAGAATTTGTCGAAATTTTTCTTTTTTTTCTTGTTGAATAATGCCAAATCAAATTCAAAAAAAATATCCAAAAATCCAAAAGTAAAAAGGAAATGAATTAGTTAATTCAATAAGAGAAAAAAGGAGACCGGGACTTTATTTCGTTGCCCAAGCGAATCCCATTCAATCGTTTACTCATGAAATGAGTCCGTTGCAAAGTTCAATCAATCTTGTTTTCATATACATTTTGCCTTTTGTGGAGCATCTGTGCCTACTCTACTTTCCTATCTAGGACTTCGATATACAAAATATATACTACTGTGAAGCATAGATTGCTGTCAACAGAGAATTTTCTTAGTATTTAGTTAGGTATTTACATTCAAAATAAGAAAAGGGCCCATTAAGAACTTGTAAAATAAGGATTAGGGATTGATTTGGGTTGCGCTATATCTATCAAAGAGTATACAATAATGAAGGATTTGGTAAATCAAATCCATGGTTTAATAATGAACCGTGTTAACTTACAATAACAACAACTCAATTCCTATAGAATTCCTATAGTGGAATTCCTGTAGGATAGAAAATACACAGGGTGTACACATTATATATGAATGCAAAATATTCATTAATTTAAGTATGCCCTCAATTTTCTTTAATGAGTTGATATTATATTAATTGAATATCCTTTTTGTTTTACGAAATTTTTGCTAAAGTTGCATTGACGTCTAATTCACATCGAGTAGACCCTGTTATTGTGAGAATTCTTAATTCAAGAGTTGTAGGGAGGGACTTATGTCACCACAAACAGAAACTAAAGCAAGTGTTGGATTTCAAGCTGGTGTTAAAGATTATAAATTGACTTACTACACCCCGGAGTATGAAACCAAGGATACTGATATCTTGGCAGCATTCCGAGTAACTCCTCAACCTGGGGTTCCGCCGGAAGAAGCAGGGGCTGCAGTAGCTGCCGAATCTTCTACTGGTACATGGACAACTGTTTGGACTGATGGACTTACCAGTCTTGATCGTTACAAAGGACGATGCTATCACATCGAGCCTGTTGCTGGGGAAGACAACCAATGGATCTGTTATGTAGCTTATCCATTAGACCTATTTGAAGAGGGTTCCGTTACTAACATGTTTACTTCCATTGTGGGTAACGTATTTGGTTTCAAAGCCCTACGTGCTCTACGTCTGGAGGATCTACGAATTCCCCCTGCTTATACAAAAACTTTCCAAGGTCCGCCTCATGGTATCCAAGTTGAAAGAGATAAGTTGAATAAGTATGGTCGTCCTTTATTGGGATGTACTATTAAACCAAAATTGGGATTATCCGCAAAAAATTACGGTAGAGCGTGTTATGAGTGTCTACGTGGTGGACTTGATTTTACCAAAGATGATGAAAACGTAAACTCACAACCATTTATGCGTTGGAGAGACCGTTTTGTCTTTTGTGCCGAAGCTATTTATAAAGCACAGGCCGAAACCGGTGAAATTAAGGGGCATTACTTGAATGCGACTGCAGGTACATGTGAAGAAATGATTAAGAGAGCTGTATTTGCGAGAGAATTAGGGGTTCCTATTGTAATGCATGACTACATAACTGGGGGATTCACCGCAAATACTAGTTTGGCTCATTATTGCCGCGACAATGGCCTACTTCTTCACATTCACCGTGCAATGCATGCAGTTATTGATAGACAGAAAAATCATGGTATGCATTTCCGTGTATTAGCTAAAGCATTGCGTATGTCTGGGGGAGATCATATCCACTCCGGTACAGTAGTAGGTAAGCTAGAAGGGGAACGCGAAATGACTTTAGGTTTTGTTGATTTATTGCGCGATGATTTTATTGAAAAAGATCGTGCTCGCGGTATCTTTTTCACCCAGGACTGGGTATCCATGCCAGGTGTTATACCGGTAGCTTCAGGTGGTATTCATGTTTGGCATATGCCAGCTCTGACTGAAATCTTTGGGGATGATTCTGTATTACAATTCGGTGGAGGAACTTTAGGACATCCTTGGGGAAATGCACCTGGTGCAGCAGCTAATCGAGTGGCTTTAGAAGCCTGTGTACAAGCTCGTAACGAAGGGCGCGATCTTGCTCGTGAAGGTAATGAAATTATCCGAGAAGCTTGCAAATGGAGTCCTGAACTAGCCGCGGCTTGTGAAGTATGGAAAGCGATCAAATTCGAGTTCGAGCCGGTAGATACTATTGATGAATAGATAAAACTAAATATAAAGAAGGTATAAATAAAAAATAAACGAAATAAAAAGAGAAAAAATAAGTTACGAAATGCAGTAATTCTTCTTTATTCGTCTAATTGATTGCAATTAAACTCGGCTCAATCTTTTTTAGAAAAAAAAAAGATTGAGCCGAATAAAAATGGATCATAATACGATTATGAGACTTGACAAATCGAGATTAGTCTATTCTATATATCTAGAATATATAAAGGTATAATACAATAAAGAAATACAAATCAAATTCAAATATTATCATATGATAATGGAATTAAATACGCAGTATTTACAGAAAAAAGTCTTCGTTTATTGGGAAAGAATCAATATACTTTTAATGTCGAATCGGGATTCACTAAGACAGAAATCAAGCATTGGGTCGAACTCTTCTTTGGTGTTAAGGTAGTAGCTGTGAATAGCTATCGACTACCTGGAAAGGGTAGAAGAATAGGACCTATTCTGGGACATACAATGCATTACAGACGTATGATCATTACCCTTCAACCGGGTTATTCTATTCCACTTCTAGATAGAGAAAAAAACTAAAGGAAAATGAATGAAAAAAGACATAGTTTTGAAGTTATACCCTTTTATTTTATAAGACTCTCTTGCAAAAAAGAGGACGTTTGAAACTTTTAACAGTTGTAATCGTGAGTCAACAAGTGACTCGAACTGTGTGTAAGAAAAGAAGCATTTTTTTTTTTTTCAAAATGCTATAACTAGATAAGGAAGTTTTCTATAACCTTGAGAAATAAGGTAGTTTTAGTTTATGACTCCGATCAAGAGCGATAAATCCTTGATTTGGGATTGGACACAGAACCTGGATCCATCGTAGAGACGTTCAATAGGATTCTGATGGGAACAATTATACTTTCGTGGAAATCCATCGCTATAAACTTCAATGGGGTAGATATTTTGTTCCGAATTTTTCCGGACCAAACCTCCGACCCCACGATACAATGCTTTTTTTTTATTCATAAATAAAAAAAAAGCATTCGGAATCGCAATGCTACTCACTATACACGTCCAAAGGAATATTCGGAATAATATTCTTCTATAAACCATTCTTGCGCGGGGTCTTACTAACATAACAGGACGACTTCGCTGCACGGGATGGGTCTTCCTCGAAAAGCTAACTCCACCCGACATTTTTATACCCTTTTTGGGTGGTATATCGCCTTAAAAAGTCTAAGAGGGTAGTATAGTATGGGATCTTAGGTAAGAGAATTTGACCTTTGATTTTGATTGAATATACTATGATTCTATATTTTCTGCCTTTACCACGCATTATTGTATGCTCTTCTAGAGGAGTATGTATGCAGGAAGTAAATTCTAGTTGCTTTATTTTGAATCGAATTTTAAATTCGATTAGAAGGATAGAAAGGCCATGAGGATGGGAAAAGCAAAATCAAATCTTTTTAATTAGTTCTCCTTTTTGGCAGTTTGCTTATTTTATTATCCATTCCTTTTTTTTTTACAAAATATTTTTTTTTTGCAAACTCAAAAATACAATAGTCAATATTCCTTATAATAGATATACTTAATTATATCATAAGAATCTTAAGATATTTTTCGAATAGATAGAAATAGTAAATTTGAATTGAGACACCTATTCTATGACGGATTTAAACTTACCTTCTATTTTCGTGCCTTTAGTAGGCTTAGTATTTCCGGCAATTGCAATGACTTCTTTATTTCTTTATGTGCAGAAAAATAAGATTGTCTAGTATTTTTAGTGTAAGTAATATAATATGGTAGGATATGTAGCTCTTTCTACACACAAATGAAAAACAGCTATGAATGCGGATAAAAACGGCTGTGGGATGGATGCGGATATAGGCTACGAGCATAAATGCATGAATATGCGGAGCCGGGTATAGCGAGTTTTTTTTTAATTGAATCAACAAATATTTTTTGAATAGAAAGTCAATGTATCTAACCTATTATTTCACAGGAGTACTAATTGCTGAAGACGATTTCAGAATAAAAAAAAAGTAAAGTCAAAATTATTTAGCCTATTCTCTCAATTTCAATAGACCACTGCTGGATTTAGTATATCTAATATGAATTGGCGATCAGAACATGTATGGGTAGAACTTCTAAAAGGTTCTCGAAAAAGGGGTAATTTTTTCTGGGCCTGTATTCTTTTTCTAGGTTCACTAGGATTCTTATCGGTTGGGGCTTCCAGTTATCTTGGTAAGAATATTATATCTATACTTCCATCTCAACAAATTCTTTTTTTTCCACAGGGGATCGTGATGTCTTTCTACGGAATTGCAGGCCTATTCATTAGCTCCTACTTGTGGTGTACTATTTTGTGGAATGTAGGTAGTGGTTATGACCGATTCGATAGAAAAGAGGGAATAGTGCGCATTTTTCGTTGGGGATTCCCTGGAATAAAACGTCGCGTCTTCCTTCAATTCCTTATGCGCGATATCCAATCAATTAGAATTCAAGTTAAAGAGGGTCTTTATCCTCGTCGTATCCTTTATATGGAAATCCGGGGCCAGGGGGTCATTCCCTTGACTCGTACTGATGAGAAGTTTTTTACTCCACGAGAAATTGAACAAAAAGCTGCCGAATTGGCCTATTTCTTGCGCGTACCAATTGAAGTATTTTGAGTACCAATTGTATGTATTTTTTTTGAACTGAATTGAATGAAGAAGAATTGGAAGAAGAAAAGCTTTCTCAACATGGGAAAGAAGTCCTTTCGAAATTGGATTTGTTATCGGAAGGGTATTTTTGAGTATTTATCTAAAGGAAGGAACAAATGCGGATAAGAGAAATTTTTTTTTAATTTATTTTGTCCAAGTGAGATATATCGCATACTATTCTTCCATTTTCATTCGAAAGGTCTTTTTTTTTATTCTATTTCACTATTCCACTCCATCTAGATCTAAGAAGGAACCCAATGCAATTAAATTCCACGAATATATAAAAAAGAAGAATAGATACAGGGTATCAAACCTTGCTATAGAGTTTTTGCTTCAAAGAAAAAGAAATATCATATAGAGTCCGGGAATGAAATAGAGTCAGCGAATGAAGCGGGTTCATTAACAACTCAATTTACAGATCAAAAATGAAAAAAAAGAAAGCATTGCCTTCTTTACTATATCTTGTATTTATCGTACTTTTGCCCTGGGGGGTCTCTTTCTCATTTAACAAATGTCTGGAACTTTGGATTAAGAATTGGTGGAATACCAGGCAATCCGAAACTCTCTTAACTGATATTCAAGAGAAAAGGATTCTAGAAAGATTCATAGAATTAGAAGAACTTTCTCTCTTGGACGAGATGATAAAAGAGAAACTAAAGACACATGTACAAAAACCTCCTATAGGAATACAGAAGGAAATAATACAATTGGTCAAAATAGATAATGAGGATCATCTCCATATCATTTTGCATTTCTCGACAAATATAATCTGTTTAGCTATTCTAAGTGGTTCTTTTTTTCTGAGTAAAGAAGAACTTGTCATTTTTAATTCTTGGGTTCAGGAATTCTTCTATAACTTAAATGACTCAATAAAAGCTTTTTTTATTCTTTTAGTTACTGATTTTTTTGTTGGATTTCACTCCACCCGCGGTTGGGAACTACTAATTCGTTGGGTCTACAACGATCTTGGATGGGCTCCTAATGAGCTAATTTTCACAATTTTTGTTTGTAGTTTTCCAGTAATTCTAGATACATGTTTGAAATTTTGGGTCTTTTTTTGTTTAAACCGCCTATCTCCTTCGCTTGTAGTCATTTATCATTCAATTAGTGAAGCATAAATTCATTCCATTTCCTGATATTAATCAAATTAGCATCTTTCTTTAGAAAGAAAGCCCTTTTCCATTTTAGCAAAATTCTTTCTTTCTATTTCTACCTGCTTAAGGTATTCATCATTCCAGTATAACTGTTGCAGTAGAATCACAACAAACTCGCGTATAGGGAACTAAATTAATTTAGCTACCTATCTAATTTATTGTAGAAATTCAGAGATCCGCGATTGGACATGGAAAATAGAAATACTTTTTCTTGGGTAAAGGAACAGATGACTCGATCGATTTCTGTATCGATCATGATATACGTAATAACTCGGACATCCATTTCAAATGCATATCCCATTTTTGCGCAGCAGGGTTATGAAAACCCACGAGAAGCAACTGGACGAATTGTATGTGCCAATTGCCATTTAGCTAGCAAGCCCGTGGATATTGAAGTTCCCCAAGCTGTGCTTCCCGATACTGTATTTGAAGCAGTTCTTCGAATTCCTTATGATATGCAAATGAAACAAGTTCTTGCTAATGGAAAAAAGGGAGGGTTGAATGTGGGTGCTGTTCTTATTTTGCCTGAGGGATTCGAATTAGCGCCGCCCGACCGTATTTCCCCTGAATTGAAAGAAAAGATAGGAAATCTATCTTTTCAGAGTTATCGTCCCGATAAAAAAAATATTCTTGTGATAGGCCCTGTTCCCGGTAAGAAATATAGTGAAATTGTCTTTCCCATTCTTTCCCCTGATCCTGCTACGAAGAAAGATGCTCATTTCTTAAAATATCCCATATATGTAGGGGGAAACCGAGGAAGAGGACAGATC